TAGACGGACATGCTATTTGTTTACATCCATTAGTTTGTAAGGGATTCAACGCAGACTTTGATGGGGATCAAATGGCTGTTCATGTACCTTTATCTTTGGAGGCTCAAGCGGAGGCCCGTTTACTTATGTTTTCTCATATGAATCTCTTGTCTCCAGCTATTGGAGATCCTATTTCCCTACCAACCCAGGATATGCTTATCGGGCTCTATGTATTAACGAGTGGGAATCGACGAGGTATTTGTGCAAATAGGTATAATCCATCTAATCACACAAATTATAAAAATGAAAGAATTGACGATTATAAATATACGAAAGAGCCTTTTTTTTGTAATTCCTATGATGCAATTGGAGCTTATAGGCAAAAAAGACTCGGGTTAGATAGCCCTTTGTGGCTCCGGTGGCGGCTAGATCAACGTGTTATTACTTCAAGAGAAACTCCCATCGAAGTTCACTATGAATCTTTGGGTACCTCGCATGAGATTTATGGGCACTATGTAATAGTAAGAAGTATAAAAAAAGAAGTTCTTTGTATATATGTTCGAACCACAGTTGGTCATATTTCTCTTTATCGAGAAATCGAAGAAGCAATCCAAGGGTTTTGCCGAGCCTACTCATATGGTACCTAATCGTATCGTATCGAAGCTAAGTAATTCTGTGCTATGATACCCGTGTGATTTTTGATTTCTCTAGTTCAGCTAGGACCACAGTTCCTCAATTTCTATGCGAATCAAGATCGAGAAAAGGAAGTTTTCCAATCATTGACTCAAACCCATTGTCGAGCCCCACTCAGCGGAATAGGGAGGTACTTATGGCAGAACGGGCCAATCTGGTTTTTCACAATAAAGTGATCGATGGAACCGCTATTAAACGACTTATTAGTAGATTAATAGATCACTTCGGAATGGCATATACATCACACATCCTGGATCAAGTAAAGACTCTGGGGTTCCGACAAGCCACTGCTACATCCATTTCATTAGGAATTGATGATCTTTTAACAATACCTTCTAAGGGGTGGCTAGTCCAAGATGCCGAACAACAAAGTTTGATTTTGGAAAAACACCATCATTATGGTAATGTACATGCGGTAGAAAAATTACGCCAATCTATTGAGATATGGTATGCTACAAGTGAATATTTGCGACAAGAAATGAATCCTAATTTTAGGATGACGGACCCTTTTAATCCAGTCCATATGATGTCCTTTTCGGGAGCTAGAGGAAATGCATCTCAAGTACACCAATTAGTAGGTATGAGAGGATTAATGTCGGATCCACAAGGACAAATGATTGATTTACCTATTCAAAGCAATTTACGTGAAGGGCTATCTTTAACAGAATATATTATTTCTTGTTACGGAGCCCGCAAAGGGGTTGTGGATACTGCTGTACGAACATCGGATGCTGGATATCTTACACGCAGACTTGTTGAAGTAGTTCAACACATTGTTGTACGTAGAACAGATTGTGGCACCATACGAGGCATTTCTGTGAGTCCTAGAAATGGGATGATGCCGGAAAGAATTTTTATCCAAACATTGATTGGCCGTGTATTAGCAGACGATATATATATAGGACCACGATGCATTGCCATTAGAAATCAAGATATTGGAATTGGACTTGTCAATCGATTCATAACCTTTCAAACACAACCAATACATATTCGAACCCCCTTTACTTGTAAAAGTACATCTTGGATCTGCCGATTATGTTATGGCCGGAGCCCTACTCACGGCGACCTGGTCGAATTGGGGGAAGCTGTAGGCATTATTGCGGGTCAATCTATTGGAGAACCGGGCACTCAATTAACATTAAGAACCTTTCATACGGGTGGAGTATTCACAGGGGGTACCGCAGAACATGTACGAGCACCTTCTAATGGAAAAATCAAATTTAATGAGGATTTGGTTCATCCCACACGTACACGTCATGGGCACCCTGCTTTTCTATGTTATATAGATTTGGATGTAACTATTGAAAGTGAAAATTTTATACATAACGTGACTATCCCACCCAAAAGTTTGATTTTAGTGCAAAATGACCAATACGTAGAATCAGAGCAAGTGATTGCTGAGATTCGCGCAGGAGCATACACTTTTAATTTTAAAGAAAGGGTTCGAAAACATATTTATTCTGACTCAGAGGGAGAAATGCACTGGAGTAAGGATGTATACCATGCGCCAGAATTTACATATAGTAATGTACATCTTTTACCCAAAACCAGTCATTTGTGGATATTATCAGGAGGTTCGTGCAGATTCAGTGCAGGCCCCCTTTCACTTCACAAGGATCAAGATCAAACGAACGTTCATGCTCTTTCGGCTGAAGTACGAGATATTTCTAGTCTTTCATTAACTAACAGTCAAGCGAAACACAAATTCTTTGATTTGAATCTTTCTGGTAAAAAACAAAGCTCTATTTGTATTCCTGATTATTCAGAATTGAATCAAATCATATATACGAGTCATTGTAATCTCCTATTTCCTCCTATTCGCCATGATAATTTTTTATTGACAAAGAGGCGAAGAAATAGATTCATCATTCCATTCCAATCGATTCAAGAACGAGAGAAAGAACGGATGTCCCGTCCCGGTATTTCGATTGAAATACCGATAAACGGTATTTTTCGTCGAAATAGTATTCTTGCTTATTTCGATGATCCTCAATATAGAAGAACGAGTTCCGGGATTACTAAATATGGAACTATGGGGTTGCATTCAACCCTCAAAAAAGAGGATTTAATTGAGTACCGAGGAATCAAAGAATTTAAGCCAAAATACCAAACGAAAGTAGATCGATTTTTTTTCATTCCCGAGGAAGTACATATTTTACCCGAGTCTTCTTCCATAATGGTAAGGAACAATAGTATCATTGGGATAGATACACGAATAACTTTAAATACAAGAAGTAGAGTAGGCGGATTGGTCCGAATGGAGAGAAAAAAAAAAAGAATTGAAATTAAAATATTTTCTGGAGATATCTATTTTCCTGGAGAAATGGATAAGATATTCCGACATAACGGCGTCTTGATACCGCCAGGAACAAATTCTAAAGAATCAAAAAAAAGGAAAAATTGGATTTATGTCCAATGGATCACACCCACCAAGAAAAAGTATTTTATTTTAGTTCGACCCGTGATGATATATGAAATTGCGGACGGTATAAATTTAGCAACACTTTTCCCGCAAGATCCATTGCGAGAAAGTGATAATCTAGAACTTAGAGTTGTAAATTATATACTTTATGGAAATGGTAAACCAATTCGAGGAATTTCTGGCACAAATATTCAATTAGTTCGGACCTGTTTAATCTTGAACTGGGACCAAAACAAAAAAAATTCTTCTATAGAAGAGGCCCACGCTTCCTTTGTTGAAGTAAGTGTAAATGGTCTAATTCAAGATTTCCTCAGAATAAACTTAGTGAAACCCCATACTTCGTATATCCGAAAAAGGAATGATCCTTTAGGTTCAGGATTGATCTCTGATAGTAGGTCGGATCGTACCAACCCATTTTATTCCATTTATTCCAAGGAAAGGCGTCAACAATCGCTTAGCCAAAATCAAGGAACTTTTCGTACGCTGTTGAATAGAAATAAGGAATACCAATCTTTGATAATTTTGTCATCATATAATTGTTTTCAACTGAGTCCATTCAACGATGGAAAATATTACGATGGGATAAAAGAATCAATTAAAAAAGATAGAGAACCCCTAAAAAAAATTAAAAACTCATTAGGCCCCTTAGGAACAGCCTCTCAAATTGATCTTTTGGATTCATTTTACCATTTACTAACTCATAATCAGATTTCGGTAACTAAATATTTCTATTTGCAACTCGAAAATTTAAAAGATACTTTTCAAGTCTTTAAGTATTATTTAATGGATGAAAACGGGAGAATTTCTAATTCCGATCCGCGCATCCTTTTGAATCCATTTAACTTGAATTGGCATTTTCTCCACCATAATTATAATCATAATTATTGTGAGGAAACATCTACAATAATTAGTCTTGGGCAGTTTATTTGTGAAACTCTATGTATAGCCAAAAAGGGACCACCCCTAAAATCGGGTCAAGTTATAGTTGTTCAACTTGACTCTTTAGTAATAAGATCGGCGAAGCCTTATTTAGCTACTCCAGGAGCAACTGTTCATGGACATTATGGAGAAATCCTTTCCAAAGGAGATACATTAGTTACATTTATATATGAAAAATCTAGATCTGGTGATATAACCCAAGGTCTTCCAAAAGTGGAACAGGTCTTAGAGGTGCGTTCGATTGATTCAATATCGATGAACCTAGAAAAGAGAGTGGAGGGTTGGAATGAGTGTATAACAAGAATTCTTGGAATTCCTTGGGGATTCTTGATTGGCGCTGAGCTAACTATAGCGCAAAGCCGTATCTCTTTGGTTAATAAGATTCAAAAGGTTTATAGATCCCAGGGGGTACAGATCCACAATAGGCATATCGAAATCATTGTACGTCAAATAACATCAAAAGTGTTGGTTTCAGAAGATGGAATGTCTAATGTTTTTTTACCTGGAGAACTAATCGGATTGCTGCGAGCTGAACGAACGGGCCGTGCTTTAGAAGAAGCTATTTGTTATCGAGCCATATTATTAGGAATAACGAAAGCATCTCTAAATACTCAAAGTTTCATATCCGAAGCAAGTTTTCAAGAAACTGCTCGAGTTTTAGCAAAAGCCGCCCTACGGGGCCGTATCGATTGGTTGAAAGGTCTGAAAGAGAACGTTGTTCTAGGAGGGATGATACCCGTTGGTACCGGATTCAAAGGATTTGTGCACCGTTCAAGGCAACATAACAACATTTCGTTGGAAATCAAAAAGAAGGGTTTATTCCAGGGGGAAATGAGAGATATTTTGGGCCACCACAGAGAATTATTTGATTTTTGCATTTCAAAAAATGTACATGATACATCAGAACAATCCTTTTTCGAATTTAATGATTCCTAAGAAGGACTTCGTCCTTTGATGGTTATTTGATTTGGAAATATTAATAAAGATAATAGCGAATAGAAAGAAACGAACGGTTTGGATGTGTATCAACGCCCAATTTCCGTTAGAAGAGAAGGTTCCATGGGAACTATTATTTATTTCTATTTTCAGGGTACTTAAATCTCTTTTTTTTTTTAGACAAAAAAAAAGAGAAGAAAAGAAGTGTGGGGAAAAATGACAAGAAGATATTGGAACATCAATTTGGAAGAGATGATGGAAGCAGGAGTTCATTTTGGTCATGGTACTAGGAAATGGAATCCTAGGATGGCACCTTATATCTCGGCAAAGCGAAAGGGTATTCATATTATAAATCTTACTAGAACTGCTCGGTTTTTATCCGAAGCTTGTGATTTAGTTTTTGATGCAGCAAGTAGGGGAAAACAATTCTTAATTGTCGGTACCAAAAATAAAGCGGCTGATTCAGTAGCGCGGGCTGCAATAAAGGCTCGGTGTCATTATGTTAATAAAAAATGGCTCGGTGGTATGTTAACGAATTGGTATACTACAGAAACGAGACTTCATAAGTTCAGGGACTTGAGAACCGAACAAAAGGCGGGGAGGCTTAACCGTCTTCCGAAAAGGGATGCCGCTGTGTTGAAGAGACAATTATTTCACTTGCAAACATATCTGGGCGGAATTAAATATATGACGGGGTTGCCGGATATTGTAATAATCGTTGATCAGCAAGAAGAATATACGGCTCTTCGCGAATGTATCACTTTGGGAATTCCGACAATTTGTTTAATTGATACAAATTGTGACCCAGATCTTGCAGATATTTCGATTCCAGCGAACGATGACGCTATAGCTTCAATCCGATTAATTCTTAACAAATTAGTATTTGCAATTTGTGAGGGTCGTTCTAGCTATATACGAAATTCTTGATTAATAATAAGATAAGTAAATTTTGTGGGGAACTATAACTATATAGAATAGATTTATGGAATCGGTTATTATTCTTGACTAGTATAAAAGAGATAAAAAAAAAACCGGGGATTTTCTGTGATTAGTTGATATTAAAATTATATAATTATTAAAAATATATAATTCAAGTAGGCAAATCGAAAAAAAGATGGTTGAATCAAAATAATTCCTTTTTAAGTTCTATTTCTTTCAGAGGGTAATATGAATGTTCTATTATGTTCTATCAAAACACTAAAAGGTTTATACGATATATCCGGTGTAGAAGTGGGTCAACATTTCTATTGGCAAATAGGAAGTTTCCAAGTCCATGCCCAAGTACTTATTACTTCTTGGGTCGTAATTGCTATTTTATTAGGTTCAGCCATTATAGCTGTGCGTAATCCACAAACCATTCCTACTGACGGTCAGAATTTCTTTGAATATGTCCTTGAATTTATTCGAGACGTTAGCAAAACTCAAATTGGAGAAGAATATGGTCCATGGGTTCCCTTTATTGGAACTATGTTTCTATTTATTTTTGTTTCAAATTGGTCAGGGGCTCTTTTACCCTGGAAAATTATACAGTTACCTCATGGGGAGTTAGCCGCACCCACAAATGATATAAACACCACCGTTGCTTTAGCTTTACTCACGTCAGTAGCATATTTTTATGCGGGCCTTACAAAAAAGGGGTTGGGTTATTTCGGTAAATACATTCAACCAACCCCAATCCTTTTACCTATTAACATCTTAGAAGATTTTACAAAACCGTTATCGCTTAGTTTTCGACTTTTCGGAAATATTTTAGCTGATGAATTAGTAGTTGTTGTTCTTGTTTCTTTAGTACCTTTAGTAGTTCCTATACCTGTTATGTTCCTTGGATTATTTACAAGCGGTATTCAAGCTCTTATTTTTGCAACCTTAGCTGCGGCTTATATAGGTGAATCTATGGAAGGTCATCATTGATTAGTTTTCAACACAGTTTTTTTTAGCTTAGCCTGACGCAATGTATGTGCCTACTTAGGGAAGATAAATATATAAATAAGGGGTATAAATAAAGGTATCAACGATCTAGAGTAATTGTAAAAAAGGTTACGATATTGGGGACTTGTCAAAAAAGGGGATAAGAGATCTAAAGGATCTTTTTCCTAAAACTCCTGTTTGCCTATTTCTACCTTATACCCCACAATGCATATTCTTTTATAGTGTTTGGATTATTCAATTCCATAAATATTAGGAGTGAGAATCTGAGTAAGAATTTTGATTGGGTTTGTTTACGACGTGCGATTAAAAAAAGGACTGGTTTGCGTAGGAACGGGGGGTCGAACTAGGTATATATGATCTAATCGCTATAAGATAACTCTTGTCAATCTTTCGAAGAATGGTTCTAGAATTCCGATGACTTTAAAGATACAATATTTGGTTTACGGTATGGGGGAAAGACATGTATATGTGATATTAGACATTAACTAGGTATATATGAACTTACGAACTAATGATATATCTAATTTGTCTTACTATTGTGTTGTGTGAATTTCGATAGGGATTTCAATAGAAGCCTTTCCATTTCGTCTGGAATTGTGAAT